TCTCATCAGATAATTGTATGTAATGTATAAGTATAAGGAAGGATAATTGTATAAGAAAGAAGGTAGATTATAGAAAAGAAAGTGTCTAAAAGGATGCAAAATTAAATAGGATTCTTTATTGGATCAGGGATCAGGAATCCCCTTTTTTATTTAGTATGTATAAAGGATCTTCCTATGTTATACTATTCAATTCTCGACGATTAATCGATTTGATAGATCAGCTATATTGTTATTCATAATATTGATACTATTCAGTATCATCATTATAGAATTTATACTATTGAATTTACAGGAGTCAAATTTATCATCTCTATGGGATTAGATCCCGAGTTATTGCGAAGCAAAAAAAAAACACAATGAGATTATGGAAGTCAATATTCTCGCATTTATTGCTACTGCACTGTTCATTCTAGTTCCTACTGCTTTTTTACTTATCATCTACGTAAAAACAGTCAGTCAAAATAATTAATTTGAATGAAATTTGAATTATTAGTTTAGTTCTTATCAATGATTGAAGAAATGAAAGAAAGGGATTCAAACTCCAAGTCTGAAATTAAGTGAAATGATCGGGCTGGAATCAGAAGTGTCTGAGATAGTGTGTAGAAAGAACTATATATAGTTCTTTCTACACACTATCTAGTATACTATTTCTTTATATTAATATATATATTACATAGTAAAAGAAAGGTGAAATGCTTGACTTGATATGTGGATCGCTTAATGAAAGAAAGATCTAATTTGATTATGTGTAGGACCTCGACTTCCGCGGACAACTACTAGTTGCTTCCGGTAGAAAGTATGTATCGCCATAATAAGAGAATTACTTTCTCTTAGACTTAGAACAGTAAAAGTAAAGAAAAAAAAACACACAGGGATTGGTTTTCTCATTGTAATATCCATAATTCTGGTAAAAGCCGGTTCATCAAAATAGAATATTTAGGAATAATTTGGTTGGAAGTGGAAGAAATTTCCTATCATGCGTAGATTTTATTTTCTAAATATAACTATGGTAATCATTCATTGTTTGATAGAATGGTTATTATTCATGACTGTATTCATTCCAGTATAATTTTGAAACAGAGACATTTTTGGAAGTCTTCGCAAAACGATTAATTAAACAATTGATACAATTCGATTACTCAATTAGTAGTACCCCTAGAGTCCACTCCTCCCCCATACTACGAGTGAAAGGGAAAATGTAAAGACTACCATTAAAGCAGCCCAAGCGAGACTTACTATATCCATGTAAATTATGTCCCCTATCTCTATCAAGGAATTATTCCATTATTGATCAATAATCATAGTGGAATCAATGGCGCAGAGTCAAAATAGAATTCTGACTTAAGGCGATTGATGAACCAATCCAATGAACCCAATCATAACAAATCCTATCTTATTGGATTTCTGGTAGAATCGGGAAGCATTAAGCACAAATACGATACACACACCCTTTCTTAGGAAATATCAAAGGAATGCCTCTAATGTAAGATGTAGGAATAGTAAGACCTATTGTTTTGTTACCTTTCTTTCATAAACAAAAGAAAAGGCATACAAATATACCATCAAGATAGATAACTATCTATTTTCTCAGATACCTATATTTTATTTCCGATTTTTTATAAGTCTTATTGTCTTTCTATGAAAGAATCAGGAAACGCCACTACCGCTATTACATACATTCTTTTTTTTTTGTAATCCCCCGGCAAATACAATTTTTGGTTTTTCAACGTTTTAGTTTTACTCTATAAGAATAAGAGCCGACCAACCATTCACATTGAATGTCTGAGCACTCAGAGCCTCTCGTGAGTCTGGATATCTTCAGTTCAGTCCTTTCAAAACTTCCTATAAATGGATTTCCTATCGTCCTATCCAATCTAATTCCAGACAGAGTTAGTAGACACTACCTTAGTATAGGTAGTGTAAGATAATTAGGAAGTCTTCATCGTCTTTCGTATAATCTCCTCTTCAATCCTAGGAACAAAAAAGGAGTGTCCTTTAGAAACCCTCAGATTGCGGAACAAGAATTCGTCGATTAAATCAGCAGGATAATAAATCCCAATTTGTTCATCAGGCGACACCCGGATTTGAACTGGGGATAAAGGATTTGCAGTCCCCCGCCTTACCACTTGGCCATGCCGCCAAATTCGATCAAAAATGGATAAAAATTTTATCTATATTCTATCTATATTCTATTATATATATTCTATTACTAATACTATTACTATACTAATTACTATAATAATTAATAATTAGTCATTTTTTTTTTTTTATTCAAAGAAAATGGGTAATGGTTCCTGCCCTGAATTTTTCAGTCGGAAATCTATTTTTGATTTTCTTTGAATTAGTGAACGATTCTTAAATTTGTATCTCAAATCGTATTTCCTTAATGGCATAAAGAAAATTGATTTACGACTAATCAATTCTTTTTAAAAAAGAATTGAAATCCTTTTCAATCTCAATTATAACAACATATATGTGTATATGTAAACCCCAGAACAAAAATTGTTACACAGAACAGATAGATACCGAGTTGAGTCTCTCTTATGCACATATACCTGTAGAGAATTATCGTGCTTCAATTTGTCATTGAATATCTTCTCTAATGAATAGAAAAGCGGATGAAATCGTGAATCCATTTATTTTTTTGGTACCCAATCTGATCGTAATATCATAATAATAGGCAGAAATTGGATCAATTTTGATATTCTATATAAGACTCTATAAGTGTAATGTGAGTGGCAGATTTTTTTTTTTTGGGGGGGGGGTGTTTTATCAATTCATTTCTATTTGTACCTGTCGCAAATTCTAACTTGTGCCGAAAATTATCTTCATTCCTCCATCTTGTCTCCGTTCATACATATAAAATATAGATATGGAGTTGGCTCAAATTTCATGTGATTCAGTAAACATAATATACATTCCATCATTGCTAGATCGATCCGGATGGTTAGTTCGATGAAGAGTGAGCCAATACTACAATAATGGGATTTATTCTATAAAGAGGAAACTTAAGATTAAGATGCTCCGTAATAGAAATGAGGGAATGTCCACAATACCTGGATTTAGTCAGATCCAATTTGAGGGATTTTGTAGGTTCATTAATCAAGGCTTGACGGAAGAATTGGATAAGTTTCCAAAAATTGAAGATACAGATCAAGAAATTGAATTTAAATTATTTGTGGAACGATATCAATTGGTAGAACCCTTGATAAAAGAAAGAGATGCTGTGTCTGAATCACTCACATATTCTTCTGAATTATATGTCCCCGCGGGATTAATTTGGAAAAGCGGTAGAGATATGCAAGAACAAACCGTTTTTATTGGAAACATTCCTCTAATGAATTCCCTGGGAACTTTTATAGTAAATGGAATATACAGAATTGTAATCAATCAAATATTGCAAAGCCCCGGTATTTACTACCGTTCAGAATTGGACCATAAAGAAATTTCTGTCTATACCAGTACTATAATATCAGATTGGGGAGGAAGATTAGAATTAGAAATTGATGGAAAAGAAAGGATATGGGCCCGTGTGAGTAGGAAACAAAAAATATCTATTCTAGTTCTATCATCAGCTATGGGTTCGAATCTAAGAGAAATTCTAGATAATGTTTGTTACCCTGAGGTTTTCTTGTCTTTCCCGAATGATAACGAGAAAAACACGATTGGTTCAAAAGAAAATGCTATTTTGGAGTTTTATCAACAATTTGCTTGTGTAGATGGGGATCCAGTATTTTCTGAGTCCTTATGTAAGGAATTACAAAATAAATTTTTTCAACAAAGGTGTGAATTAGGAAAGATTGGTCGACGAAATATGAATCGGAGACTAAATCTTGATATACCTCAGAACAATACATTTTTGTTACCGCGAGATGTATTGGCTGCTACGGATCATTTGATCGGAATGAAATTTGGAATGGGCACACTTGACGATATGAATCACTTAAAAAATAAACGTATTCGTTCTGTAGCAGATCTGTTACAGGATCAATTCGGATTGGCTCTTGTTCGTTTAGAAAATGCGGTTCAAAGAACTATATGTGGAGCAATCAGACATAAATTGATACCGACTCCTGAAAATTTGGTAACTTCAACCTCATTAACAACCACTTTTGAATCGTTTTTTGGCCTACACCCCTTATCTCAAGTTTTTGATCGAACTAATCCATTGACACAAACCGTTCATGGGCGAAAGTTGAGTTATTTGGGTCCTGGAGGATTGACAGGACGAACTGCTAGTTTTCGGATACGAGATATACATCCGAGCCACTATGGGCGTATTTGCCCAATTGACACGTCCGAAGGAATCAATGTTGGTCTTATTGGATCCTTAGCAATTCATGTGAGAATTGGTCATTGGGGATCTATAGATAGTCTGTTTTATGAAATATCTGATAAATCAAAAGAGACGCAGATGATTTATTTATCACCAAGTAGAGATGAATATTATATGATAGCAGCAGGAAATTCTTTGGCCTTGAATCGGGGTATTCAGGAAGAACAGGTTGTTCCAGCTCGATATCGTCAAGAATTCCTAAGTATTGCATGGGAACAGATTCATCTTAGAAGCATTTTTCCCTTCCAATATTTTTCTATTGGAGCTTCCCTTATTCCTTTTATCGAGCATAATGATGCAAATCGGGCTTTAATGAGTTCTAATATGCAGCGCCAAGCAGTTCCGCTTTCTCGGTCCGAGAAGTGCATTGTTGGGACTGGGCTGGAACGCCAAACGGCTCTAGATTCAGGGCTTTCAGTTATAGCCGAACACGAGGGAAAGATCATTTATACGGATACTCACAAGATTGTTTTCTCAAGTAATGGTGACACTATAAACATTCCATTAGTTATGTATCAATGTTCTAACAAAAACACTTGTATGCATCAAAAACCTAAGGTTCAACGAGGTAAATACATTAAAAAGGGACAAATTTTAGCGGACGGTGCGGCTACGGTTAGCGGGGAACTCGCCTTAGGAAAAAACGTATTAGTAGCTCATATGCCATGGGAAGGTTACAATTCTGAAGACGCAGTACTAATTAGCGAACGTCTGGTATATGAAGATATTTATACTTCTTTTCACATCCGAAAATATGAAATTAAGATTCATGTGACAAGCCAAGGTCCTGAAAGAATCACTAAAGAAATACCGCATTTAGAGGCTCATTTACTCCGCAATTTAGACAGAAATGGAATTGTGATGCTGGGATCTTGGATAGAAGCAGGTGATATTTTAGTAGGTAAATTAACGCCTCAAACAGCGAACGAATCCTCGTATGCCCCCGAGGATAGATTATTACGAGCCATACTTGGCATTCAGGTATCCACGGCAAAAGAAACTTCTTTAAAACTACCTATAAGTGTAGGTGGAAGGGGTCGCGTTATTGATGTGAGATGGATCCAGAAAAAGCAAAAAGGGGATTCTAGTTATAATTCAGAAATAATTCGTGTATATATTTCACAGAAACGTGAAATCAAAGTAGGTGATAAAGTCGCTGGAAGACATGGGAATAAAGGTATCATTTCTAAAATTTTGCCTAGACAAGATATGCCCTATTTGCAAGATGGAACAACTGTTGATATGGTCTTCAACCCATTAGGAGTACCCTCACGAATGAATGTGGGACAGATATTTGAATGCTCACTCGGGTTAGCTGGGGATCTTCTAAAGAGACATTATAGAATAGCACCTTTTGATGAGAGATATGAGCAAGATTCGTCGAGAAAACTAGTGTTTCCTGAATTATATGAAGCCAGTAAACAAACAAAAAATCCATGGGTATTTGAACCCGAGTATCCGGGAAAAAGCAGAATATTTGATGGAAGAACAGGAGATCCTTTTGAACAGCCTGTTCTAATAGGAAAGTCCTATATCCTGAAATTAATTCATCAAGTTGATGATAAAATCCATGGGCGTTCCAGTGGACATTACACACTTGTTACACAACAACCCCTTAGAGGAAGGGCCAAGCAAGGGGGACAACGAGTAGGAGAAATGGAAGTTTGGGCTCTAGAGGGATTTGGTGTTGCTCATATTTTACAAGAGATGCTTACTTATAAATCTGATCATATTAGAACTCGTCAAGAAGTACTTGGTGCTACGATCATTGGAGGAACACTACCTAACCCAGAGGATGCTCCAGAATCTTTTCGATTGCTCGTTCGAGAACTACGGTCTTTGGCTCTGGAACTGAATCATTTCCTTGTATCTGAGAAGAATTTCCAGATCAATAGGAAGGAAGCTTGATCTGAATGAATCAGAATTTCTATTCTATGATCGATCGGTATAAACATCAACAACTTCGAATTGGACCAGTTTCTCCTCAACAAATAAAGGCTTGGGCCAACAAAATCCTACCTAATGGAGAGATAGTTGGAGAGGTGACAAAACCCTATACTTTTCATTACAAAACCAATAAACCGGAAAGAGATGGATTGTTTTGTGAAAGAATCTCTGGACCTATAAAAAGTGGAATTTGTGCTTGTGGAAATTATAGAGTAATCAGGGCTGAAAAAGAAGACCCGAAATTTTGTGAACAATGTGGGGTGGAATTTGTGGATTCTCGGATACGAAGATATCAAATGGGATACATCAAACTCGCATGTCCAGTGACTCATGTGTGGTATTTGAAACGTCTTCCTAGTTATATTGCGAATCTTTTAGATAAACCTCTTAAGGAATTAGAAGGCCTAGTATACTGCGATGTGTGATTTGATCGAAATTTTCATTTTACAGATTCATAATAAGAAACTGTCATCCCATTCAATCTGATTGGGATGCCCCCGATTCTGACATGTGTCTTTGGAGGAGTAACATGAAGCTCAGAATTATGGGCGTATTCAATACTTCCAAATGGAAGGGGTATTGATCCATGGCCGATTCCGTAAGAGATAAATAGGAATTGCTCGTTATACCTCGTGAAAAAAAAAGACCAATTCTACGAATTGGCTATTCCGTTTCTTTTAGAGAGAAGTTCTGTTCAAGCAAACAAATATGGCATGGTGACAGGAGTCTATCTATCGCATATATGCTTCAAGGGGCATTACGGCATAACCATCGAGGTGAGTGGGGGCCTAAAAGATCGAATGGAACGATATATAGACAAGTAAATCCCTTATGAATCCCAAAATATTCCTTTAAGAGGATTCATTATTTGAGGGGAAGTAGACTACTCAATAATTTCACATTTCCATTTGAAAGTAATTCAGAAAGTTGTTAAAGTCAAAAAAGAATGAATCAATGAAAGATTGGTCCTTACTGGGAACTTGAGTAAGGAGTAGCTTTTTGTAGGGTTTTTTTGAACAAAGTTTAAAAATAAGAACCCCTTTCTTTATTTGGTATAACTACTTTAGCCGGATGAGAGGAAACCTTCACGTCCGATTTTTTAGGGGGGAATCCCATTCGATGGGAACCTATCTCGATTTTTCTTTTGCTAGGCCCGTAGTAAAAAAACCTACTTTCTTACGATTACGAGGTTCATTCGAATATGAAATCCAATCCCG